AGCCAAATTATTAGGATCTCTTTATTCTAAACAAGAGGAGGGTTATTACATTCAATTAATGGGATTAAGTCTCTTAAGACAAGACTGGGTTTGGGTAAACTAAAAAATTAGGAGCAAGCGCCTAATCTGGACTTGTTTGTCTTTGTCCCTAGAGAGTATCCTTTACCCCAAAAGGTATCCTTTTTTATTTTTGTTCTGATTCAGCATTCCCAGAGCGTCGTGGGATAGATAGTTCTTAATTAGTAACAGTAACAGGAGGTCTTATTTTAAATATATGTATATCTGTGTATGTTCGAATCTCATTAATAACGAATCAAGTTACATATGTAACGGATCCATAATAAAGACTGTAGTTCAGTCTATCTCATAGGTACGAAAAACCCCTAATTCGTTCATCTTATCTTATTAATAAAATTCGAATCGAAAGAACAAGTACTTAAATATTCTCTTCGATCGGTCTTTTTTATTTATCTCACACAAAAAAATAAAATGGGGTTTTTTTTGTCAATCCATTTATCTACTTTAAATCGTTGATGATTCAATTCGAAAAGAAACAGATACTTTAATTTTTTTAATAAAAAGTAAAGTTAAAGTGTTGCATTCATACAATAACATACAATAATAGGTGGGATCTTGCTAAGATTGCTTCAAAAAAATTTTTGCCATCTTTGTATAGAAGAATTTGTATAGAAGAAAAAAGGGTATAGATTAATATGTTTATGTATCGACGGAACCAATGACTATTCATGATTCCATAATTGAATCAATTCCATATGGGTTCCAAATTAGAGGAATTTTTTGTTATGGTAAAACTTCGTTTGAAACGCTGTGGTAGAAAGCAACGTGCGACTTGAAGGACACGATCCGTTGTGGATTTTTATTCTTACATCCGCCATCTTTTCTATGAATGAAGGTGCTCTTGACCCGACATCTGTTCTGTTTTCACTAGAATCCTTTTTTGTTAGGTTGTAATGAATATAGTACATGATGGAGCTCGGGTAGAAAGTATGGATTCATCTTTCAGGGGGCAAGAATCTAGGGTTAATACCAATCAATAAATTGGAACAACTTTGTAAGTATATCATATATATCAATATAGAAATTGAAAGGATCCGATTCAGTCAAGTTTTTAATTAAAAAGCAAAATTTGTTGAAATTGAGAAAAGTCTTTCGATTCAAAGTGTATCACGCGGGAATCGAGCGTTTATATGATTCTTTGATAGAAAGAAATCACAAAAGGGGTATGTTGCTGCCATTTTGTAAGGATTAAGAAGCACCGAAGTAATGTCTAAACCCACTGATTTAAAACAAAAAAAGGATCCCAGAACAAGGAAACACCGTTTTTTCAATTGTCTCAATAACTGGATAATAATAAAGATTAAATGAGACAAGCAAGAGGGGGTTAAAGACCATTCAAAAAATGTAATAAATTGCCTAAATATTTTTTTCTTTTAAGCTCTTTGAGAATTATCCAACTTGAGTTATGGGTACAAATGATTTTTATTTTTTCAGGAAGGAGGAAGAAAAAAATGAGTTAAATACCATTCTAATTTATTTTATCAACTCCTTTGCCATAAATTAGAATTCTATACGTAGACAAAACTCCAAATCATTTTTTCTCGAGCCGTACGAGGAGAAAACTTCCTATACGTTTCTAGGGGGGGTCTTGTTCATTTACTTAGATCTATCCCAATGAGCCGTCTATCGAATCGTTGCAATTGATGTTCGATCCCGAAGAGAAGGAAGAGATCTTCGGAACGTAGGTTTTTATGATCCGATAAAGAATCAAAGTTATTTAAACGTTCCTGCTATTCTATATTTCCTTGAAAAGGGCGCTCAGCCCACAGGAACTGTTCGGTATCTTTTAAAAAAGGCAGAGGTTTTTAAGTAACTTGGTCCTAATCAAACAAAATTGAATTAATGAAATAAAGAAATAGAAAGGGATAGTAATTCTTATATAAATTTTTGTATTTATATATATACTTTTTTCCTTTTTTGGATTCTACTCATATCTATTTTTCATTGCTTATATAAAATATCATGTTCTAGAACGACAAAACTCGAGTTGCTTGATCCTAGAAATATAAAATTCTGGGAGTTCCTTCAATTGGTCGGTTTTCGTTGAATACTAATAAGTAATAACCAAGGAATCCTCCCTTTTTTATTCTAGTTTATTGATTATTGATTCAATCTGATATTTTTTTTTATTCCTCTATCTAAAATCTAAACTTTTTTCAGCTATGTAGTGCCAATCCAACACAAGCCCTTTTTTAATAGTATTTAAAAAAATTCCATTTATATTTATTTTGTTTTTACGTTGTATTATTTTCTCAACATTTATATTGACAACAGTGTATCGAACAAATATAATTCATCGTGATAAGTCGATAAATTTGTTTTTGTCCGAGCGGTTTGATTTTTACATTCAAATGATGGGATTCCTTGAATTCTCTTTGATATAATAAGAATAGGGGTTTTGATTTAAAAGTCGATAACATAA